CACTGTTAATGATAACATTGAATTTTAAAATTCCAATTAAAGAAATATTTTAAAATTAAGCTGCTAACTTAATTAAAGTGGTTAAAATCCATTAATATTTCTAATAATTTATATAGTTTAACAAAAACATTACATTTTCATTGTAAAATTAAATAAATTTATTTTATAAATAAAATATATTTAAAAATTAAAATAATTTCCCTGATATCTTCAATATCATACTCTAATATATAAGCTATTTAAATTAAATAATAATAATATTAAATATTATATTAAATAATAATTATAATATAAATCATTATTCATAAAACAAATCTAAATAAATAAATTTTTAAATTATTTAATTGAAAAAAATAATAAAAAATAGAATAGAATTTTAAAGTATTAAACAATCCTTGACCTCTTAAATATTCAACTCAACCCCGATCATTTTTATATAAAATTTGACCAAATTTTAAAAAATTATAATTAATACAATAGGTTCTTAATCCAACTATAAATCATATAGTGGAAAAAAAAAATCTAATTTTATAAGTTAATATAAATTTATTTAAAAAATTATAATTAAATAAACTAACCAAGTAACCTAATAATATTCCCACTAATCTAACATAAATAACTATAATTTTTATATGTAAAAATATATAAATAATATTTACATCATAAAATAATAATCAAGATAATATTCTCCCTCTAATTAAACTTATAAATAAAAGAACAAATATACTATAAATTATATTATAATCTTCTTCAAATAAATTATAAATTGAAACTAAATTAAAATCTCTAATTATTAAATAAAATAATATTCGAAATGTATAAAAAACAGTTAAACCTGTAGATAAATAAAAAATAACATAAATAAAAATATTAATATTTATTATAGAAATTCTATCTAACATTAAATCCTTAGAATAAAAACCCGATATAAAAGGTAAACCACATAAAGATAAATTAGAAATTACTATACATAAAGAAGTTAAGGGAATATACTTACATATACCCCCTATATAACGAATATCTTGTATATCAAATATTATATGAATAATTAAACCTGCACATATAAATAATAAAGCTTTAAATATAGCATGAGTTAATAAATGAAAAAAAGCTAATTTAGGAAATCCTATACATAAAACTCTTATTATTAAACCTAACTGACTTAAAGTAGAAAAAGCAATAATTTTTTTTAAATCAAATTCATAATTAGCAACAATTCCAGCTATAAATATTGTTAAAGTAGATAATAATAATAAAAATTTTAAAACATATATTCCTATTAATAAATCTCTAAAACGAATTAATAGATAAACCCCAGCTGTTACTAAAGTAGAAGAATGAACTAAAGCAGAAACAGGTGTAGGAGCTGCTATTGCAGCAGGAAGTCAAGAACTAAAAGGAATTTGAGCACTTTTAGTTATAGCTGCAATTACAATTATAAAACTAATTATTTGTATAGAAAAATCATTTTTTATAAAGTTTAAATAAAAAATATAATTTCATCTACCATAATTTAATATTCAAGAAATACAAATTAAAATAAAAACATCACCAATTCGATTAGAAAGAGCAGTTAATATCCCAGAATTATATGATTTATAACTTTGATAATAAATTACTAAACAATAAGAAATTAAACCTAATCCATCTCAACCTAATAAAATTCTAATTAAATTTGGTCTAATAATTAATAATATTATAGAAAATACAAATAATAAAACTAATAAAATAAAACGAACTAAATTCTTATCTGATTCTATATATCTATTTCTATATTTAATAACTACTGAAGAAATTAATAAAACAAATCTTATAAATAATAAAGATATTCAATCAATTAAAATAGATATATAAACAACATTTGAATTAAAAGAAAATACTTCCCATTCAATAAATAAAACTAAATTCTTAATTATGAAATAAATAAAAAAAAAGAAATTTATTAATCTAAAAAAAAAAAGAAAAAAAAATCTATTAAAACAAATAAAATTTTTATTAATTATCTAAAGTAATGTTTATATTACATATTTGACTCCACAAATCAATATTTTAATTAAATTATTTAAATAATTAAAATTGTTATTTATATAATTTAATTAAATTCAAATTAAAAAATAATCAACCTTAAGAATTAAAAGATTTAAAGGAAGTCAATGTAATAATAATAATAAATACTCTCGAGAAGTACCTCTATAAAATCTATAAATTCCTTTGAAAATTATCCCATGTTGAGTATATGAATATAAATATAATCTATAAGCAGCTCTAAAAAAAGAAACTAATATTAATAAAAATATTCTTAATCAAGATCAAGATAATAATCTATTGATTAAACTAATTTCCCCAGCTAAATTTAAAGATGGTGGACAAGATATATTCGAAGATAATAAAAGGAATCATCATATTCTTATAGAAGGTATAAAATTTATTATACCCTTATTAACTAATAATCTTCGTCTTCTTAAGCGTTCATAATTTATATTAGATAAACAAAACATTCCTGAAGAACATAATCCATGACCAATTATTATAATATAAGATCCCATAAATCCTCAATAATTTATAGTTATAATACCCCCAATTACTAATCTTATATGAGCTACAGAAGAATATGCAATTAAAGCCTTAATATCAATTTGAACTAAACAGACTAATCTAATATAAACACCACCAATTAATCTAATAATAATTCAAATAAAACTTAATTTTACAGAAATTTCTTGTAAAAAAATCATTACTCGTATTAATCCATAACCTCCTAATTTTAATATAATAGCAGCTAAAATTATTGAACCTGAAATAGGAGCTTCTACATGAGCCTTAGGTAATCATAAATGAACAAAATATATAGGCATTTTAACTAAAAAAGCTAAAATTATAACAATATAAAGATAAAAAAAAGTAAAATTATAAAATTTTAATATATAAAATCTTAAACAATTTAAATTTTTGTATAAAAAAAAAATTCCTATTAATATAGGTAAAGAGGCAAATAAAGTATAAAATAATAAATAAAGTCCTGCTTGTATACGTTCAGGTTGATAACCCCATCCTACAATTAATATTAAAGTAGGAATTAATCTACCTTCAAAAAAAAAATAAAATATAAATAAATTTATTGTTGAGAAAGTTAATATTAATATAACTATTAAAATAATTAAATTAATTAAAAATCCATTAAGAAAAAAATTTAATTTATATAAAGACTCACTTGAAGTAATTATTAAACAACAAACTCAAATTCTTAGTAAAATTAATCCATAAGATATTATATCACAACCAAATCCATATCTAATCGAATATATACCCCCTAAACTAATATAATTTAATAAAAATAAAAAAAATAATAAAAATATTATTATTTGAACCATTCAAAATATATTAAAAAAAAAACATAAAGGTATTATAAATAATAAAAAAAGAAAAAATTTTATCATTAATTAATTAATTTAATAAATTGAAACTTTGAAAATAATCATTTCCATGACTACGAATTATTGATACTAATACAGATAAACCTAATACCCCCTCACAAACTGAAAATACTAAAAAAACTATTAATATATATATATCACAATTATAATATATTAAAAATACTAATAAAAAAATAAAAATTCTTAAAACTAAATATTCTAAACTTAATAAAACAATTATTAAATGTTTATATTTAGAAACAAAAATTATATTACCAATAAAAAATATAAAAAAAATTATTTTTATCATTTGTAAAATAAAAAAATTTTAGTTTTTATAGTTTAAGAAAAACATTGGTCTTGTAAACCAAAATTAAAAAATTTTTTTTAAAAACTTCAAAGAAAAAGATTTTCTTTATCAATAATCTCCAAAATTATTATTTTATTTAAACTATTCTTTGAAATTAAAATTATTTTAATAGGTCTAATTATTAATTTATCATTTTTAATATATTTTCTAAACCATCCATTAACTATAGGATTTATAATTATCGTACAAACCTTATTAACATGTTTAATATCTGGGTTATTATTAAATACTTATTGATTTTCTTATATTTTATTTTTAACCTTTTTAGGGGGAATATTAGTATTATTTATTTATGTTTCAAGAATTGCATCAAATGAATTATTTTATAACTCAAAATATTTATTAATAATATTAATTATAAATTTTTTCTTATTATTTTTAATATATATTATTTTTTATAATAAGGAAATAGAAATTAAAAATATTAATAATGAAATAAATAAATTAAACTATGAATTTTTTATATTTAATTATGAATATAAAATTAATATTTCTAAAATATATAATAATCAATCACCATTTATAATATATATATTAATTATTTATTTATTTATTACATTAATTGCAGTAGTAAAAATTAATAATATTTTTTATGGACCCTTACGTTCATCAAACTTCTAACCAATGAAAAATAATTTCAAATCTATTTTAAAAACTCACCCAATTTTAAAAATTATTAATGGATCATTAATTAATTTACCTTCCCCATCTAATATTTCAATTTGATGAAATTTTGGTTCTCTTTTAGGATTATGTTTAATAATTCAAATTATTACAGGATTATTTTTAACTATATATTATACCGCAAATATTGATATAGCATTTTTTAGAGTTAATTATATTTGCCGAAATGTAAATTATGGATGATTAATCCGAACTATGCATGCCAATGGAGCATCTTTATTTTTTATTTGTATTTTCCTTCATATTGGCCGAGGAATATATTATGAATCTTTTATTTTAAAAGTAACCTGATTAGTCGGAACTTTAATTTTATTTATTTTAATAGCAACAGCATTTTTAGGATATGTTTTACCTTGAGGTCAAATATCATTTTGAGGGGCAACAGTAATTACTAATTTATTATCGGCTATTCCTTATTTAGGAAATACTCTTGTAGTATGAATTTGAGGAGGATTTGCAATTGATAATGCAACATTAACGCGATTTTATACATTCCATTTTATCTTACCCTTTGTTATTTTAATAATATCTATAATCCATTTAATATTTCTTCATCAAACAGGATCAAATAATCCATTAGGAATTAAAAGAAATATAGATAAAATCCCATTCCATCCATTTTTTACTTGAAAGGATATTTTAGGATTTATTGTAGTAATTTTTTTATTCTTAATATTAGTTTTAATTAACCCTAATTATTTAGGAGATCCAGATAATTTTATTCCTGCTAATCCATTAGTAACTCCTGCTCATATTAAACCAGAATGATATTTCTTATTTGCTTATGCAATTTTACGATCAATTCCTAACAAATTAGGAGGAGTAATTGCTTTAATTTTTTCAATTTTAATTTTAATAACTTTACCTTTTACTCATTTAAAAAAAACTCAAGGTATCCAATTTTATCCATTAAATCAAATTTATTTTTGATCTATTGTAGTTACATTAATTTTATTAACATGAATTGGAGCTCGACCTGTTGAAGATCCATATATTACAACAGGACAAATTTTAGCTATTTATTATTTTTCATACTTTATTTTTAATCCTCTTCTAGGAAAATTATGAGATGATTATTTATTTAAATATAATTAATTAATTAATGAGCTTGTAAAAGCATTTGTTTTGAAAACTTAAGAAAGAATTTTTATTCTATTAATTTAAACTAAATTAAATTATTAAATAAATATAATTTTTAATCCAACAAAAAAAAGTAAAAAATTTAAAGAAACTGGTAAATAAATTTTTCAAGCTAAATATATTAATTTATCATAACGATAACGAGGTAAAGTTCCTCGAACTCAAACAAATAAAAATGAAATAAAAGTTAATTTAAAATAAAATAAATATAAAGAATAACCTCCTATATATAATAATACAAATAATATTCTTATAAATAAAATTCTTGAATATTCAGCTAAAAAAATTAATGCAAATCCCCCTCTTCTATATTCAATATTAAATCCAGAAACTAATTCTCTTTCCCCCTCTGCAAAATCAAAGGGAGTTCGATTTGTTTCAGCTAATATAGATGAAATTATTATTAATCTTAAAGGAATTATATAAATTATAAATCATATAAACTTTTGATAAATTATAAAATTAAATAAACCAAAATCCATTAATAAAATAATTCTAGATATAATAATTAAAACTAATCTAACTTCATAAGAAATAGTTTGAGCTACAGAACGTAATCCCCCTAATAAAGCATAATTAGAATTAGAAGACCAACCAGCTAATATAACTGTATAAACTCCTATTCTTGTTACGCAAAAAAAAAATAATATCCCTAAATTAAATCTAACTAAATTAAAATAATAAGGAATTAATAATCAAATAATTAAAGAAAATAAAAATCTAAATACTGGAGAAAAATAATAAACAATAAAATTTGAATATATTGGATAAGTTTGCTCCTTAGTAAATAATTTAATTCCATCAGAAAAAGGCTGTAAAATCCCTATTAATCCTACCTTATTAGGTCCTTTACGAAATTGAATATAACCTAATAATTTACGTTCTAATAAAGTTAAAAAAGCCACCCCAATTAAAACCCCAATAAATAATACTAATAAGCTAAAAAAAATTATTAAATTATCCTTAATTATTAAAATTACTACTTATATAATATAAAAATTATATATAAATGATTTCTAAGGCCATCACATCTTTCTGCCAAAGTAGTCAAATAAATTAATAAAATTCAATTTTATAAAATTATTTTTAATATTAATTCCTTTCGTACTAAAATATTAATATTATCTAAAGATAGAAACCAACCTGGCTCACACCGGTTTGAACTCAGATCATGTAAGATTTTAATGATCGAACAGATCAAAATTTTAAACTTCTGCATTTAAATTTTATCTTAATCCAACATCGAGGTCGCAAACTCTTTTTTTTATTCGAACTAAAAAAAAAAATTACGCTGTTATCCCTAAGGTAATTTAATCTTTTAATCTTTAATAAAAAATCATTATTTCATAAATAAATGTAAAAAAGAAAAAAAAGTTTATTAAATTTTTTTATCACCCCAATTAAATTAATTATTAAATTTAAATTTAAAATTATATAATTAATATAAATAAAATAATTAATTAAACTCTATAGGGTCTTCTCGTCTTTTAAAAATATTTTAACTTTTTAAATAAAAAATTAATTTCTATTAATTTATATTGAGACAGCTTATATTTCATCCAATCATTCATTCTAGTCACCAATTAAGAGACTAATGATTATGCTACCTTTGTACAGTCAATATACTGCAGCCCTTCAATTTTTATAAATCAGTGGGCAGATTAGACTTTAAATTATTTTCAAAAAGACATGTTTTTGATAAACAGGTGAATATTAATTTTGCCGAATTCCTTAAAATAAATTTTTTTTTTAAAAAAAATTTAATATAAATATATTATATACTAATTTTATCATTATATCTTAATTTATATTATTATAATTAATTTTTTTCTAAAAAATTAAATTAAATTTAAATTTTATTTTTATTAAAATTTTTTATAAAAAACTAAAATTTATTAAAAATTTAATTTATATAAATTTTAATAATAAAATTTTTATTAATTATAAAAATTTAATTTAAAGCTTATCCCTTAAAATATTTAATTTTTTCATAATTTATTTTTATAATATAAATAAATTAATTATAAAAAATTATAAATTAAATTTATTTCAAAAAAAACTAGATATCTTAAAAAACGTATAACATTTCATTTCCAATTAATTATTAAAAATATTTATGCAACAATAAATTTTTTAATTAATTTTCTCTTTTTAATTCGAGAATATTATATAAATTAATATTTAATTAATAAACTCTGATACACAAGATACATTAAAATAAAATTACTTTTTAAAAATTTTATTTTCAACTAATATTTCAATTTTCTTTCACAATACTATTTATCTATAAATAAATTAATTTTTTCTTTTAATAATACTTTAACCCCCCTATTAAATGATTATTAAAATTAAAATTATTTTTATTAATTTTTTATTATTAAATTTTTTATTATCAAGTTAAGTGAATTTTATCACTATAATTTCAATGTAAATGAAATACTTTATTAAGATATAACTTGTCTTTCTAGAAACACTTTCCAGTACCTCTACTTTGTTACGACTTATTCTAATTTATAAATAGAAGTGACGGGCAATATGTACATATTTTAATTTAAAATCATTTTATTATAATAAATAAAATTACATTTAAATCCAATTTTAATTAAATTTTCCAATTTAATATCCATTTAAATAAATTTATTGTAATCCATTATATTCTTAATTATAAGCTACATCATGATTTGATTTAATTTCATATTAAAATTCTAAAATATTATAATTTTTAAAAAATATTTTTTTAACAACGATATATAAACTATAAAAATTAAGTAAATTTAATCGTGGATTATCAATTAATAAACAGATTCCTCTAAATAAAATAAAATACCGCCAACTTAATTAAGTTTCTTTAAATAATTAAATACTATTTTAGTATATTAATTTAAGTTTTTATAATAGGGTATCTAATCCTAGTTTTTTAAAAAATTTATTAAATTATCATTTATTAAAATTAAATTTTTTTAAAATTAAAATTTCACCTAATAATTTTAAATTTAATTTAAATTTATTTATATAAATTAATTAATTACTAATAAAATTTAATTTATCTTTTGTTTAACCGCAACTGCTGGCACAAAATTTGTTAATAATCTTTATATTACTAAATCATAATTTTTTATATAATTTAATTTTAATTACTACAAATAAAAATAATTATTATTAAAATAATCATTTATAACTAAAATTTATATGTAAAATATATTTATATTAAATTTTTTTAACTTTAAAAATTATTTATTTAATTACATAATTTTTTATATAGATTTTTTTTTTTTTTTTTTTATATTAATATATTTATATATAATTATATATTTAATATAATATATTAAAATTATTTAAATTTATATTAAAATAATTAATAATAATTATTAAATTTTTAATATTTTCTCCCTATTTTTTTAATAATATTAATATTAAAAATTAATATAATTAATAAACCTATATAGTTAATTTATATAACTATATATTAATATATTTATATAAATTATAGGTTAAATTTAATATATTAATATATTTATATATAATTATATATTTAATATAATATATTAAAATTATTTAAATTTATATTAAAATAATTAATAATAATTATTAAATTTTTAATATTTTCTCCCTATTTTTTTAATAATATTAATATTAAAAATTAATATAATTAATAAACCTATATAGTTAATTTATATAACTATATATTAATATATTTATATAAATTATAGGTTAAATTTAATATATTAATATATTTATATATAATTATATATTTAATATAATATATTAAAATTATTTAAATTTATATTAAAATAATTAATAATAATTATTAAATTTTTAATATTTTCTCCCTATTTTTTTAATAATATTAATATTAAAAATTAATATAATTAATAAACCTATATAGTTAATTTATATAACTATATATTAATATATTTATATAAATTATAGGTTAAATTTAATATATTAATATATTTATATATAATTATATATTTAATATAATATATTAAAATTATTTAAATTTATATTAAAATAATTAATAATAATTATTAAATTTTTAATATTTTCTCCCTATTTTTTTAATAATATTAATATTAAAAATTAATATAATTAATAAACCTATATAGTTAATTTATATAACTATATATTAATATATTTATATAAATTATAGGTTAAATTTAATATATTAATATATTTATATATAATTATATATTTAATATAATATATTAAAATTATTTAAATTTATATTAAAATAATTAATAATAATTATTAAATTTTTAATATTTTCTCCCTATTTTTTTAATAATATTAATATTAAAAATTAATATAATTAATAAACCTATATAGTTAATTTATATAACTATATATTAATATATTTATATAAATTATAGGTTAAATTTAATATATTAATATATTTATATATAATTATATATTTAATATAATATATTAAAATTATTTAAATTTATATTAAAATAATTAATAATAATTATTAAATTTTTAATATTTTCTCCCTATTTTTTTAATAATATTAATATTAAAAATTAATATAATTAATAAACCTATATAGTTAATTTATATAACTATATATTAATATATTTATATAAATTATAGGTTAAATTTAATATATTAATATATTTATATATAATTATATATTTAATATAATATATTAAAATTTTAAGTTAGACCATTCATAATAAATATTTATATTAATATAATTTTTTAAATTTAAAAATAAGCTAAATTAAGCTTTTGGGTTCATACCCCAACTATAAAGGAAATCCCTTTTTTTTAAAAAAAATAAAGTGCCTGATGAAAAGGATTACTCTGATAGGGTAAATAATGTAATTAAAATTACCTTTATTATATTTTATAGAATTAAACTATACCCAATAGAATCAAAATCTATTATGCATCTTACACTAAAATATATTTTATTAAATTTAAAATTTAATATTTTTATTCTTAAATAAATATTTTATATTAATTATATTTTTATTAATTCAAATAAAATATTTTTTCTATTTATTTTAATAATTAGAACCATAATCTCAATTTCTTCAAATTCTTGGTTTGGATGTTGAATTGGATTAGAAATTAATCTACTTAGATTTATCCCCCTTATTTCTAATAGAAAAAATCTTTTATCCTCAGAAGCATCATTAAAATATTTTCTTACTCAATCAATTGCGTCAATTAATTTATTATTTTTAATTATTATGATAAGATTTTTTAAACAATTAGAAAATTATAATATTATAATATTATTAATAAATTTACCTTTATTAATAAAAATAGGATCAGCACCCTTTCATTTTTGATTTCCTAATTTAATTGAAGGATTATCTTGAATAAATGCTTATATTATTATAACATGACAAAAAATTACCCCCTTAATTTTAATCTCTTATAATTATAACTTTTATTTAATTAGATTTATTGCTATTTTAAATGCCTTTGTTGGAGCTATTGGAGGTTTTAATCAAATATCTTTACGAAAAATTTTAACTTTCTCTTCTATTAATAATTTAAGATGAATATTAATTTCAATTATAATTAGAGAAAATTTATGAATATTATATTTTTTTATTTATTGTATTTTAAATTTTATATTATGTTATTTTTTTAATTTAATAAATATTTTTTATATTAATCAAATTTATTTTTATAATATAAAAAATTTTTATAAAATTTTACTTGCAATAAATTTATTTTCTTTAGGTGGATTACCACCATTTATAGGGTTCTTATCAAAATGATTAGTTATTAATTTTTTAATTAATAATAACATATTAATATTAACTTTTTTAATAATCATATCAAGTTTAATTATATTATACTATTATATTCGAATTATATATTCAACTTTTTTAATTAATTATATAAAATTAAAATGATTCAATTTCAAAATTAAAAATAATTTTAATAAATATTATTTTATTTGTATATATATATTTAGATTTTTAGGAATTCCTATTAGAACTTTAACCTTTTTTTAAGGTTTTAAGTTATTTAAACTAATAATCTTCAAAATTATAAAAAAAGAACTTTCTTTAAGCCTTAGAATTTTTATTCACCTTAAAATTTGCAATTTTATATCATAAATGAATATAAGGCTTAAATAATAAAAAAGAATTAAATCTTGTTAATAAATTTACAATTTATCGCTTAAACCTCAGCCATTTTATTTTATTATAAAAAAATGATTATTCTCAACAAATCATAAAGACATTGGAACTATATATTTCATTTTAGGAATTTGATCAGGATTATTAGGTACAACTTTAAGTATAATAATTCGAATAGAATTAGGAAATCCTGGATCACTTTTAGCAAATGATCAACTTTATAATACTATTGTTACAGCACATGCTTTCATTATAATTTTCTTTATAGTTATACCTATTATAATTGGAGGATTTGGAAATTGATTAGTACCTTTAATATTAGGAGCACCAGATATAGCTTTTCCTCGAATAAATAATATAAGATTTTGATTATTACCTCCATCTTTAATACTTTTAATTTCTAGAAGAATCGTAGAAAGTGGATCAGGAACTGGATGAACTGTTTATCCTCCTCTTTCATCTAATATTGCCCATAGAGGAGCTTCTGTAGATTTAACAATTTTCTCTCTTCATTTAGCTGGAATTTCATCAATTTTAGGAGCAATTAATTTTATTACAACTATTATTAATATACGAAGTGATAGATTATCTCTTGATCAAATACCTTTATTTGTTTGAGCAGTAGGAATTACAGCAATTCTTTTATTATTATCATTACCAGTTTTAGCTGGAGCTATTACAATATTATTAACTGATCGAAATTTAAATACTTCATTTTTTGATCCAGCTGGAGGAGGAGATCCAATTCTTTATCAACATTTATTTTGATTTTTTGGACATCCTGAAGTATATATTTTAATTTTACCAGGATTTGGAATTATTTCTCATATTATTGCTGAAGAAAGAGGAAAAAAGGAAACTTTTGGATACTTAGGAATAGTATATGCAATAATAGCAATTGGATTTTTAGGATTTATTGTATGAGCTCATCATATATTTACCGTAGGTATAGATATTGATACCCGAGCATACTTTACAGCAGCTACAATAATTATTGCTGTACCCACTGGTATTAAGGTATTTAGTTGATTAGCTACTATATACGGATCTAATATTAATTTTTCACCTTCTATATTATGAAGATTAGGATTTTTATTCTTATTTACGGTAGGAGGATTAACAGGAATTATTTTAGCTAATTCATCTATTGATGTATCTTTACATGATACATATTATGTAGTAGCACATTTCCATTATGTTTTATCTATAGGAGCTGTATTTGCAATTATAGGAGGATTTGTTCATTGATATACTTTATTTACAGGTTTAAAATTAGATAATTTTAAATTAAAAATTCAATTCTTTATAATGTTTACAGGGGTAAATATTACATTTTTCCCTCAACATTTTTTAGGATTATCTGGAATACCTCGTCGATATTCAGATTATCCAGATTGTTATACTTCATGAAATATTGTATCATCTATAGGATCATTTATTTCTTTAATAAGATTAATATTTTTAATTTTTATTACATGAAATTCAATAATTAACCCTCAATATGCTTTACTAAACTCTAATTTAAGTTATTCAATTGAATGAAATCAAACTTATCCACCATATGAACATTCATATAATGAATTACCATTACTAAGAAATTTCTAATATGGCAGATTAATTGTAATGGATTTAAACCCCATTTATAAAGGATTAAATCCTTTTTTTAGAAATGGCAACTTGATCAAACCTAAAACTACAAGATAGAGCTTCCCCAATTATAGAACAAATTGATTTTATTCATGATCATGCTTTAATTATTTTATCTATAATTACTGTTTTAGTAGGATATATTATATCTTATATTTTAATTAATAAGTTTACAAATCGTTATATTTTAGATAATCAATTAATTGAATTAATTTGAACTGTAATCCCAGCTATTACATTAATTTTTATTGCTTTCCCATCTCTTCGATTATTATATTTAATGGAAGAAATTAATAATCCATTTCTAACTATTAAATCTATTGGAAATCAATGATATTGAAGTTATGAATATTCAGATTTTAATAATATTGAGTTTGATTCTTATATAATTCCAACAAATGATTTAAGTGAAAATAGTTTTCGATTATTAGATGTGGATAATCGAATTGTTTTACCAATAAATAATCATATTCGATTTATAGTAACTGCAAGAGATGTTCTTCATTCTTGAACTATTCCAGCTATTGGAGTAAAAATAGACGCAAATCCAGGTCGACTAAATCAAACAAGTTTTTTTTTAAAACGACCAGGTATTTTTTATGGACAATGTTCAGAAATTTGTGGAGCAAATCACAGTTTTATACCTATTGTTATAGAAAGTATTCCCACTATAAGATTTATTAATTGAATCAAAAAAAACTCATTAGATGACTGAAAGCAAGTACTGGTCTCTTAAACCATTTTATAGTAATTTAGCAATTACTTCTAATGAAAGAATTAGTTAAAATATATAACATAAATATGTCAAATTTAAATTATTATAAATATAATATTCTTTTATTCCACAAATAATACCTATTAATTGAATTTTTTTATTTTTAATATTTATTACTATTTTCTTATTATTTATTATTATAAATTATTTTAATTACAATATTAAAATTGAAAAAAAAAATTATTTAAAAAATAATAATTTTAAAAATTTAAATTGAAAATGATAACAAATTTATTTTCCATTTTTGATCCCTCAACTAATTTATTTTTTTTCTCATTAAATTGATTAAGAGCTTTATTAGGAATTTTATTTTTTCCTTATATTTTTTGATTTTTACCTAATCGATATTCAATTTTTTGAAATATAATTAATATAAAATTACATAATGAATTTAAAACTTTATTAAATTATGAAAATAATAAAGGATCAACATTTATTTTTATTTCATTATTTTTATTTATTTTATTTAATAATTTTTTAGGATTATTTCCTTACATTTTTACAAGTACTAGTCATTTAACCTTAACATTATCAATTTCATTACCTTTATGAATTAGATTTATATTATACGGATGAATTATTAATACACAACATATATTTACCCACCTTATTCCCCAAGGAACACCTTTTATTTTAATACCATTTATAGTATTAATTGAAACTATTAGAAATATTATTCGACCTGGAACTTTAGCTGTACGATTAACTGCTAATATAATTGCAGGACATTTATTATTAACTTTATTAAGTAATAATGGATGTAAAATTTCTAATTTATTAGTAACTTTTTTAATTTTAGTACAAATTATCTTATTAGTATTAGAATCAGCAGTTGCAGTTATTCAATCTTATGTAATTGCCATTTTAAGTATACTTTATTCTAGAGAAGTAAATTAATTTAACCAATGTCAAATTTTAATAATCATCCATTCCATTTAGTAGATTATAGACCATGACCTTTAACAGGTGCAATTGGAACATTAACTTTAACTGCTGGAATAGTTAAATGATTCCATAATTTTAATTTTTTTATAGTTTTAATCGGATATACAATTGTTTTATTAACTATATATCAATGATGACGAGATATTTGCCGAGAAGGAACTTATCAAGGTAAACATACAAATTTAGTAGCAAAGGGATTACGATGAGGAATAATTTTATTTATTGTATCAGAAGTATTTTTTTTTATTTCTTTTTTTTGAGCTTTTTTCCACAGAAGTTTAGCCCCTAATATTGAAATTGGTATATCATGACCCCCAATAAATATTGTACCATTTAATCCATTCCAAATTCCTTTATTAAATACAATTATTTTAATTTCATCAGGTATTTCTATTACATGAGCCCATCATGCAATTATAGATAATAATTACACTCAAACCCTTCAAGGATTATTATTAACAATTATTTTAGGAATTTACTTTACTATTTTACAAGCATATGAATATAATCAAGCTCCTTTTACTATTTCAGATAGAATTTATGGATCAACATTTTTTATAGCAACAGGATTCCATGGTCTTCATGTAATTATTGGAACTATCTTCTTAGCAATTTGTTTCTTACGACATTTAAATAATCACTTTTCTAGAACTCATCATTTTGGATTTGAAGCTGCAACTTGATATTGACATTTTGTTGATGTAGTATGATTATTCTTATATATTAGAATTTATTGATGAGGATTTTAATTATTTATATAATATATTTAGTATATTTGATTTCCAATCAAAAAGTTTAATTATAATTTAATATAAATAATTTTTTTTATAAATTTCATAACATTATTTTTTTTTATTATCTCCTTAATTATAATTACTTTATCTTATGTATTATCAAAAAAATCTAATAATGATCGAGAAAAATGCTCACCATTTGAATGTGGATTTAACCCTAAATCATCAGCACGAGTACCATTTTCTCTTCATTTCTTTTTAATTACAGTAATTTTTTTAATTTTTGATATTGAAATTGCATTAATTTTACCAATAATCCCTCTTTTTAATTTAGTAAATATATATATATGATCTAAAATTACTATCTTTTTTTTAATTGTTCTTTTATTAGGAGTTTATCATGAATGAAATCAAGGAATATTAAATTGAACAAATTAGGATTATAGTTTAAATAAAACATTTGATTTGCATTCAAAAAATATTGAATTTCAATTTATCTTAAAATAAGAAGCAATTTTTGCATTTAATTTCGACTTAAAAGACTGAGTTATTACTCCTTATTTAATATTTAATTGAAACCAAAATAGAGGTATAT